CTTTTTTTGTACAGACTCGGGAAATCAATCCTTTCTTATTTTGATATCTCTGGCTTGATTAAACTCAGTTTCCGAAATTGGATGAAAAAAACTAAAGAATTTGAACTTTCAGAAAAAAAAGAAAAAAATGAGAAGTATAAAAGAGAAGCAACAATAGGTATCGAAATAGCGGAGGAACCTCCGGATGGTATTCTAACTCCTCAAGTAACAAGGAGTTGTATATTAATAATAAAATCAATTCTTAGGAAATATATTATATTACCCTCATTGATAATAGCTAAAAATATTGGTCGTATCTTATTATTTCAATTTCCCGAATGGTCCGAGGATTTCGAAAATTGGAATAAGGAGACGCATGTTAAATGCACTTATAGTGGTGTTGAACTATCCGAAAAAGACTTGCCGAAAAACTGGTTAAGTGAAGGTATTCAGATAAAGATCCTATTTCCTTTCTATCTGAAACCTTGGCATAGATCGAAATCTGAATTCCCTCAAATGGGTCGATTGAAAATAAATAAAAAAATGCGTTTTTTAACTGTGTGGGGGAGGACAACCAAACAGCCTTTTGGTTCACCCCAAAAAGAGCCTTCCTTTTTTGTACCCATTTTAAAAGAACTCATAAAAAAAATGAGAAAATTAAAAACAATTTTTTTTTTTATTTTCAAAATGTTAAAAGAACTAAAAAACTGGATTAACAAAAGTGGTCTAGTTCTAAACAGACTAATAAACAACCCCTCAAAAAAAAGCAGAATTTTTTTATTTGGGTTGAGCGAGCTAGATGAAGGGGGTGAAACTAAAAATAACAAAGATTTGATAAAAAATAATCAAATAATTCACGAATCGCCCATTCCAACTCGATCGAAAAATTGGACAAAACGTTCGCTAACAGAAAAAAAAATGCAAGATATGACTATTAGAGCAAGTACAATCAGAAATCAACTAGAAAAAATAATAAAAGAAAAGAAAAAAAATTTTAGAACTCCTGAGATAAATAACAGGTTTAACAAAAAGCGGCATGGCATAAAAAGATTAGAATTAAAAAAAATACAAATTATTTGTCAAATAGTAAAAAACCGACTGACTCGATTAATCTTTAACTCAGAGTATTTTATAAAATTTTTTATTGAAAGAATATACATTGCTATCGTCCTAGTTATTAATATAATAAGGATCAAGGGACAACTTTTTTTTGATTCAAAATCAAAAAAAAAAAAAATGGATAAGTACACGTGCAATAATGAAGTAAATAAAAAAGAAACAAAAATGGACTTTAGAAACTTTAGACAGTCCTCTTTTTATATTAGTAATAAAAATTCAAAATTATTTTTTGACTTATCCTCTTTATCACAAGCCTTTGTAGGGTATAAATTATCACAAAGCCGCATTTTGAACTTATACAACTTAAGATTAAGATCTGCACGTCAATATCATGAAACAGCTCTTTTTCTTAAAGATAAAATAACGGATGATTTTGGAGTACAAGGAATATTTGATTCGGAATTAACAGATAAGAAACTTCTTACTTATGGAATAAATGAATGGAAAAGCTGGTTACAAAATCATTATCAATATAATATATCTCATATTAGATGGTCTGGATTGGTACCAAAAAAATGGAAAAAGAACAAAAATAGCCCCTCTATAAGCCAAAATGAAAATAAGGATTTATCAAAAGGGGATTTATATGAAAACGATGGGTTAATTCGTTACGAAAAGGAAATTAATGATTATGGATTAAACTCATTATCAAATCACAAAGGGAATTTAAAAAAAAATTCTCGATATGATCTCTTATCATATAAATCTATTAATTCTGAAAATAAGAAGAACTCATCTATTTTTTTTTTACCATCACAGGTAAGCAATAACCAAAAAATATCCTATAATTACAACACAAATAAAAGAAAACTTTTTACGCTAGGAGATAACACTTCTTTAGGCGAAAAAGCTATTACAGATATGGAGAAATCTTTTTTTTATTACAGAATTTTCCAGTTGTGTCTTAGAAAAAGGGTCAATATTGAAGCCTGGATCCAGACTAATACCAAGAATACTAAGATAAGTAATTATCAACTAATTGAACAAATCGATAAGAGGGGTCTTTTTGATTTGACGACTCGCCAAACTGAGCAAACCCACCCAAGGATTCAAAGCTTTTTCGATTGGCTGGGAATGAACGAAGAATTTCCTATTTTGAATAAAGAACTTTGGTTCTTACCAGAATTGATACTGCTTTATAATGTATATAAATTAAAACTGTGGAGCATACCAATCCAATCACTTCTTTTAAATTTTAATGAAAAGAAAAGTTTGAGTGAAAAAAAGAATATCACTCTAAAGCAAAAATGGAATCTTGGATCTGTTCTCTTAAACCAAGAAAAAGATGTTTCAGACTATGGTGATTTTTTAGACTATAGTGTGGAATCAGACATAAAAAAACGTATAAACGAAAGCAATACAGAGGAAGACCTCGATTTTGTACTAACAAGTCATTTGCTTGTTCAATTGAGATGGTCTTTTTTTTTCAATATAACAATAATGAAAAATATCAAAGTATATTGTCTCCTGCTTAGCTTGCGAAATCCACGAGAAAGCGCTTTATCCGCTATTCAAAGAGGAACAATAAATCTAGATATAATGCCGAGTCATAAGTATGTTACAGAATGGATGCAAAGGGGGGTATTTTTTATTGAACCAGTTCGTATGTCTATAAATAATCCTGGACAATTTCTTATGTATCAAACCATACGGATTTCATTATTTCAGAAGACTAATTATCAACCTAATCCAAAGTATCGAGAAAAAAAAGATTTTTCAAAATCCATTGCAAAAGAGCAAAAAATTCTTGGAAATAGAGACATAAAAAATTCCAGTTTACTTGTTCTTGAAACTATTTTATCGCCAAGCCGTCGCAAAGAGTTAAGAATTCTAATTTCTTTTAATTCAAAAAAAACCAAAGGTATAGATCTAAATATGGTATTTGGCAACGGAAACAATGTAAAAATTTATGGTCCATTTTTGGTTGAAAGCAACCGTCTTAATAGATTAAAGTTTTTTCTTTGGCCGACTTGTCAATTAGAAGATTTAGTTTCTATGAATCGTTATTGGTTTAATACTAATACTGGGAGTTCTTTCAGTATGTTAAGAATACCTATGTATTCACAATTCTAAATGTATGAAATGCATGATAGGATATTTTGATTTCTATTCTGTAACATATCGCCCAGAAAAAACTAAACAGACGTAGACACGTATTGTCTTATATTCTATTCTAATACATGAATACTAATTCAATAATATATCAATTCAATCCATAATTCATCCAAATTTTTTGATTATTTAAAGTTGAATTTTTTCTCTCTTTTATGTTCTTTTTTCTCTCTTTTATGTTCTGAGTTCCACCCTTTTTCTATCTAAAGAATGAATCAAATAAAAAACAGAGTTGGATTATTAATGGTTATTTGATTTTCCAAATTTGGATCAAATTAAAAAGCCCAGAACGAAAAAAAAAAAAAAAATCTACCAAATTAAAATGTCCAACATTATTATTACTGATCCATAAAATTCATATTTTAAAAAAGTTGGAGAGGATTTACTTTTATGCTAAAGAATTCAGTTTCCTCAGTTATTTCCCAAAAACAAGAAAAAAAAGAAGAAACCAAGGGAGCCGTTGAATTTCAAGTAGTAAATTTCACGCAGCAAATCCGAAGACTTACCTCACATTTGGAATTGCACAGAAAAGATTATTTATCTCAGAAAGGTCTAAAAAAAATTCTGGGAAAACGTCAACGACTGCTGGCTTATTTGTCAAAAAAAAATGGAATACGTTATAAAGAATTAATTGATCGACTGGATATTCGGGAACCAAAAATTCGTTAATTTCAAGAACTAAAATTCAATTTATTGGTTATTGGATCATGACTTTTGCTGAATTTCTTTTTGTTTTCTGCAATTCCTAGAAAAATGAATCAAAGAACAACCTATGAATGTACCAATTATAAGAAATGAACTTATGAGAGTAAATATGGGACCTCAACACCCATCAATGCACGGCGTTCTTCGACTCATCATTACTCTAGATGGTGAAGATGTTGTTGACTGTGAACCAATATTGGGGTATTTACACAGAGGAATGGAAAAAATTGCAGAAAATAGAACAATTATACAATATTTACCTTATGTAACTCGTTGGGATTATTTGGCTACTATGTTCACCGAGGCCATAACCGTAAATGCAGCGGAACAGTTAGGGAATATTCAAGTACCTAAACGAGCCAGTTATATTAGAGTAATTATGTTAGAATTAAGTCGTATAGCTTCTCATTTATTATGGCTTGGCCCTTTTATGGCAGATATTGGTGCACAAACTCCCTTCTTCTACATTTTCCGAGAACGAGAATTAGTATATGATCTCTTCGAAGCTGCTACTGGTATGAGATTGATGCATAATTTTTTTCGTATCGGAGGAGTTGCCGCTGATTTACCGCATGGTTGGATAGATAAATGCATTGATTTCTGCGACTATTTTTTAACCGGAATTTCGGAATATCAAAAACTTATTACACGGAATCCTATTTTTTTAGAACGTGTTGAGGGAGTAGGAATTTTGAGTGGAGAAGAAGCACTAAATTGGGGTTTATCGGGCCCAATGCTACGAGCGTCCGGAATAGAATGGGATCTTCGTAAAGTTGATCATTATGAGTGTTATGACGAATTTGATTGGGAAGTCCAATGGCAAAAAGAAGGAGATTCGTTAGCTCGTTATTTAGTAAGGATCAGTGAAATTGAGGAATCTATCCAAATTATTCAGCAAGCTTTGGAAGGAATTCCGGGAGGACCTTATGAGAATTTAGAAATACGATGTTTTGAGAAAGTAAGGGATTCCCAATGGAATGATTTTGAATATCGCTTCATTAGTAAAAAAACCTCTCCTACTTTTGAATTGTCGAAACAAGAACTTTATGCGAGAGTCGAAGCCCCAAAGGGCGAATTGGGAATTTTTCTGCTAGGAGATGGTCGAATTTTTCCTTGGAGATGGAAAATTCGACCACCGGGTTTTATCAATTTGCAAATTCTTCCTCAGTTAGTTAAAAGAATGAAATTGGCTGATATTATGACGATACTAGGTAGTATAGATATCATTATGGGAGAAGTTGATCGTTGAAATGATAATTGATAGAACAGAAGTACAAGATATCAATGCTTTTTCAAAATGGGAATCCTTAAAAGATGTGTATGAGATCATATTGATGCTTATTCCGATTTTGACTGTTATAGTAGGAATCACAATAGGTGTACTAGTAATTGTGTGGTTAGAAAGAGAAATAGCTGCGGGGCTACAACAACGTATTGGACCTGAATATGCTGGACCTTTTGGAATTCTCCAAGCTTTAGCAGATGGTACAAAACTACTTTTCAAAGAAAATCTTCTTCCATCTAGAGGCGATACTTATTTATTCAATATCGGACCATCCATAGCAGTCATATCAATTCTATTAAGTTATTCAGTAATCCCTTTTGGCTATCATCTTGTTCTAGCCGATCTCAATATTGGTGTTTTTTTATGGATTGCCATTTCAAGTATTTCTCCAATTGGACTTCTTATGTCAGGATATGGATCAAATAATAAATATTCTTTTTTAGGTGGTTTACGGGCTGCTGCTCAATCGATTAGTTATGAAATACCATTAACTCTATGCGTGTTATCAATATCTCTACGTGCGATTCGTTGAAACATTTTCCCTATTGTCCTTTTCTTTTCGTTGGAAAGAAATTGTCTGAATTAAAGAAATCGCTTTCTTTTTTTGTTCATTAACCCGAAACCCGACTGATGAACACAATCAGATAGTTCTATGAGTGAAAGAAAACAGCTTCGAAATTTGCAGTAAAAATAATAAGTCTCATTTCCTATGTATAAGGATTAAACATAAGTAAACATAAGTAATTCACACTGTTTATCCCAAGATCGGTCGATTTACCATCCTGACTTGAAGCGGGTTTAAAATAACAACCAACTTTATGGGTTTTTCACTATCGTTTGTATGTATTACCATAATAGTGAGTTGATAAAAAATGAGTGGGTGGTTAGAAATACCAAGGTACACAAAGGATTAGTAATAGAGATTATGCAAATTATACAAAAAAGCATTTCCGCATAAAAGGAACACTCATTGGGGCTTTAAGTTGGTAGAAATGATCCGGTAGTACTTCCCACGATTCCGATCCAGAGTATGCCCCTATCCACTGAAAAAAAACTATCAGGAACGAAAGAATCCTTTTTGAAAAGACCCCCTTTTTTCCGTTTTTTGAGAAAGAAGAACAGGAACGAACAAACTAGAAAGAATGCAATTCCAATAAAAAAGAGCGACCTTTTTTATTCTTTCTTTAATATAGTTAGATTCAGAGGGATAAAAGTCCTGTAATGAGTGATGAAGTAATGGAAGATGTATGTAATGCTTTTTCGTAATCGAAAATCCTGGGTTGAAATATTTATATATATATTACTAAAAGGAGTATTTTATTGACGGATTAAGTTATTACTCAAAAAATATTAAAATTTTTACAATTAAAGTAAAAGTAAAGGATGAGATTAATTCAGAAATACTTTTCTTATAGCAGACGGAATTACATTGGGCTAATTCGGGGCTTTTCCATATATTTTGACTCTATCTAACATACAAGTATATGGCGTTAAAAAATACTAACCCGGTCCTTAAATTTATTTAGGCTCCTAGAGGAGCCGTATGAGGTGAAAATCTCATGTACGGTTCTGTAATAGCGATAGTAACAGTAATGTTATCATCGACTATGATTATCTAATAGTTCAAGTCCAGTTGATATAGTTGAAGCACAGTCAAAATATGGTTTGTGGGGGTGGAATTTGTGGCGTCAACCGATAGGGTTTATCGTTTTTCTAATTGCTTCCCTAGCAGAATGTGAGAGGTTACCCTTCGATTTACCAGAAGCAGAAGAAGAATTAGTAGCAGGTTATCAAACCGAATATTCAGGTATCAAATTTGGTTTATTTTTTGTTGCGTCCTATCTAAATCTATTAGTTTCTTCATTTTTTGTAATAGTTCTTTACTTGGGCGGTTGGAATCTCTCTATTCCATATATATTCGTTCCTGAACTTTTTGAAAAAGCAGGCGGAGTCTTTGGAACAATCATTAGTATTTTGATTACATTAGTTAAAACTTATTTGTTTTTGTTCATTCCTATTACAACAAGATGGACGTTACCTAGGCTGAGAATGGATCAATTATTAAATCTTGGATGGAAATTTCTTTTACCTATTTCTCTCGGTAATTTATTATTAACAACTTCTTCCCAACTCCTTTCACTCTAACCATGCGAGTCTATACGTAGACTTATCTCAAACACGAGAAGGAAACAATCATCAAATTATTCATACCTATTCACGATATGTTCCCTATGGTAACTGGTTTCATCAATTATGGTCAACAAACAGTACGAGCTGCAAGGTATATCGGTCAAGGTTTTATGATTACTTTATCCCACGCAAATCGTTTACCTGTAACGATTCAATATCCTTATGAGAAATTAATTCCATCAGAACGTTTCCGTGGTCGAATTCACTTTGAATTTGATAAATGCATTGCTTGTGAAGTATGTGTTCGCGTATGCCCTATAAATTTACCTGTTGTTGATTGGAAATTACAAACTAGGATCCGAAAGAAACAATTGTTTAATTACAGTATTGATTTTGGAATCTGTATATTTTGTGGTAATTGCGTTGAGTATTGCCCCACAAATTGTTTATCAATGACTGAAGAATATGAGCTTTCTACGTATGATCGTCACGAATTGAATTATAATCAAATTGCTTTGGGTCGTTTACCATTGGCATTAATTGACGATTACACAATTCGAACAATTTTGAATGCGCCTCAAATAAAAAATGGCTAAAACCCCCTTTTATAAAAAATTTAGAATTACTAATGTCGTCTTTTGATCTAAATAAAGGAATTTTTTTTTGAACTGCCGAATTGAACCTTAAAAAAGAATGATATTGGTCCTATTTTTGAATCTATATCAATACACATTTATTCTTTCAATAAAACAATAAAAAAAAAATGGATATCCCCGATAATTTTACTTTTCCTGGTCCGATCAATAAGTTCATGAAACATTTCGATTTTTTTATTTCTTATTTTATATTATATATAATGGATTTACCGGGACCAATACATGATTTTCTTTTAATCTTTCTGGGATCAGGTCTTATATTAGGAGGTCTAGGAGTAGTATTATTTACTAATCCAATTTATTCCGCCTTTTCATTGGGATTAGTTCTTGTTTGTATATCCTTATTCTATATTTCATCAAATTCCCATTTTGTAGCTGCTGCCCAACTTCTTATTTATGTGGGAGCTATAAATGTTTTAATCATATTTGCTGTGATGTTTATTAATGGCTCAGAATATTACAAAGATTTCCAGTTGTGGACTGTTGGAGATGGAGTTACTTCAGTGGTTTGTACAAGTATTTTTGTTTCACTAATTACTACTATTCCAGATACCTCATGGTACGGGATTATTTGGACTACAAGATCAAATCATATTGTAGAACAGGATTTGATAAGTAATAGTCAACAAATTGGGATTCATTTATCAACAGATTTTTTTCTTCCATTTGAGCTCATCTCAATAATTCTTTTATTTGCTTTGATAGGTGCAATTGCGGTAGCTCGTCAGTAATAAAGCTTTCGAACGTTCATAGCATAGATAAGATAAGAAATGCTTTTAATTCAATCTATTACCTATTCTCAATATTAGAAATATATTTCTTTGTCCTTGTTCCGTGCTTTTTAGATTCTAGTCAATAGAATAAGTTGAGTTGTTGTTCATATTGAAATGAATCAAGATTGCTAAGGAGTCGGTCAATGATGCTCGAATATGTACTTGTTTTGAGTGCCTATTTATTTTCTATCGGTATCTATGGATTGATCACGAGCCGAAATATGGTTAGAGCCCTTATGTGTCTTGAACTTATCCTAAATGCAGTTAATATAAACTTCGTAACATTTTCTGATTTTTTTGATAGCCGCCAATTAGTAGGAGATATTTTCTCAATTTTTGTCATAGCTATTGCAGCCGCTGAAGCAGCTATTGGACCAGCAATTATTTCCTCAATTTATCGTAATAGAAAATCAACTCGCACCAATCAATCAAATTTGTTGAATAAATAATATGCATTCCAAAATTTGAATCTTTATCAACGCAAATAAAAAAATTGTTATTCAGTAAGTCCAATTAGTATGTATGATATTAAATATAGGTTCATATTCCTGTTTACGAAGATGTACTCAATAAAAGTATCTTTACTCTTTTGTATAAGCTGATCCATAAATTCATTTTGTATAAAAATTTTGGTAAATCATTGATTCATCTGATATCTAAATACATGATTCATGTACAAGTTTATTAGATTGAAAATTTATGACGTTCAAAAATTTAGAGATTCAATGTCACATTCAGTAAAGATTTATGATACATGTATAGGATGTACTCAATGTGTTCGAGCCTGCCCCACAGATGTATTAGAAATGATACCGTGGGACGGGTGTAAAGCTAAACAAATAGCATCCGCCCCACGAACAGAAGACTGTGTTGGTTGTAAACGATGTGAATCCGCTTGTCCAACGGATTTCTTGAGTGTTCGGGTTTATTTATGGCATGAAACAACTCGTAGCATGGGTCTAGCTTATTGATACGTTCAAAAAAAATAACACTAATCTATTTTTTACCGACAAAAACCCGTGCTCAAAATAATATATAGTTTCTATTTCTTTTTTTTTTAGTACGGGTTTTTTATGGTCTAAGTGTATCTTATCTTTACCATGAACTTTTTTCCTTGGTTAACATTAATTGTAGCTTTTCCGATATCTGCAGGTTCTTTTATTTTCTTTCTCCCTCAGAAAGGAAATAAAATAATAAGGTGGTACACTATATGTATATGTATCCTAGAACTCCTTCTAATGACCTATGCATTCCGTTATCATTTCCGATTCGACGATCCTTTAATACAACTGGCAGAGGAGTATAAATGGATACATTTTTTTTCTTTTTACTGGAGATTAGGAATAGATGGACTTTCTATAGGACCCATTTTATTAACGGGATTTATTACTACTTTAGCTACTTTAGCGGCTTGGCCAGTTACTCGAGATTCACGATTTTTCCATTTCTTGATGTTAGCAATGTATAGTGGCCAAATAGGATCATTTTCTTCCCGAGACCTTTTACTTTTTTTCATCATGTGGGAGTTAGAATTAATTCCTGTTTATTTACTTGTATCCTTGTGGGGAGGAAAGAAACGTCTATACTCAGCTACCAAGTTTATTTTGTACACTGCAGGAGGTTCCATTTTTCTGTTAATGGGAGTTCTGGGGATCGGTTTATATGGTTCCAATGAACCAACATTAAATTTTGAAATATTAGCTAATCAATCCTATCCTGTGGCATTGGAAATAATATTCTATATTTTATTTCTTATTGCTTTTGCTGTCAAATTACCGATTCTACCCCTACATACTTGGTTACCAGACACCCACGGGGAAGCACATTACAGTACTTGTATGCTTCTAGCTGGAATTTTATTAAAAATGGGAGCATATGGGTTGGTTCGGATCAATATGGAATTATTACCCCGCGCTCATTCGATATTTTCTCCATGGTTGATAATAGTGGGTACAATCCAGATAATCTATGCAGCTTTAACATCTCTTGGCCAACGTAATTTAAAAAAACGAATAGCCTATTCTTCTGTATCTCATATGGGTTTCATAATTATAGGAATTGGCTCTATTACTGATACGGGCCTCAACGGAGCTCTTTTACAAATAATTTCTCATGGCTTTATTGGTGCTGGGCTTTTTTTCTTGGCAGGAACGGGTTATGATCGAATCCGTCTTGTTTATCTCGATGAAATGGGTGGGATAGCTATCTTAATGCCCAAAATATTCACCATGTTCAGTATATTATCGATGGCTTCTCTTGCATTACCGGGCATGAGTGGTTTTGTTGCGGAATTGATAGTCTTTTTTGGACTAATTACTAGTCAAAAATATCTTTTAATGACAAAAATACTAATTACTTGTGTAATGGCAATGGGGATGATATTAACTCCTATTTATTTATTATCTATGTCACGCCAGATGTTCTATGGATACAAGCTATTTACTGTTCCAAATTCCTATTTTTTTGATTCGGGACCAAGAGAATTATTTGTTTCGATCTCCATCGTTCTACCCATAATAGGTATTGGTCTTTACCCGGATTTCGTGTTTTCATTATCAGTTGATAAGGTTCAAAGTATTTTAGGTAAATATTTTTATAGATAATTTTTGTATAAAAAAATCCATTTCTTTTTTTATTGTGCGTTATACAAAAAAAAAAAGAAAAATTTTTGACTTATTAACTTTATTAACTCATTAATAGAAAAAGAATTTTAACTTGATCTATTTAGCCTTTGTGAGAGCCATTTGAATCAAGTATTGTATTGATTCAAACGGCTCTTGACGACTTCAACTAAGATTTCGTAGATTTTTATTTAGGCCTTTTTTTATTCAAGTAGATGTTAATTGAAACGAACCATAACTATGTAGCCCTATTCCTAAGAGATTGACCCCAAAATAGCATATCCAAATTATAATAAAGCCCATAGAAGCTACAATTGCAGAATTTGCAACTTTCATATTTATATTTGTTCGAGTATGTAAATAAATCGCGAATATAGTCCACGTAATAAAGGCCCAAGTTTCTTTTGGGTCCCAATTCCAATATGATCCCCAGGCCTCATTAGCCCAGACTGCTCCGGAAAGAATCCCTATAGTTAAAAAGATAAACCCTAGACTAATAACACGATAACTCCAATGATCTAATTGTTGAATCAATTGTGATCGGTAATAATTTTTAGCCGAATCAAAGGAGGTGCTTTGTAAAACATTCTTTCTTTTATTCATGTATTGGATCTGACCAAAGTCAAATAATTCAGTAAAAAATAAATGGCTTTTAGCAAAAATTTGGATATCTTTTCTAAATGTAATGACTAGAAGAGATACTGATAATAATGATCCACATAAAAGAGCTGCATAACCCAATAACATCATACTTACATGCATCATTAACCACTGGGATTGCAGAGCAGGTACTAATATTGTGGATTGATGCATTTCAGTTAACAGACTCGAAGTGGCAAATCCTTGAGTAAAAATAGCACTTGGTGCAGTTATTACGCGTAAGTTTTTGTTTTTTAAATATGGAAACATATGAATAATCGAGAAACTCCACGAAAGGAAAATTAATGATTCACATAAATCACTTAATGGAAAATGGTGTGAATAAATCCAACGAATAATTAATAATCCTGTTATACAGAAAAAAATAGCTATTAGACCTCTTTCAGAAGAATTAGAGAGTCCTATCATTTCATCGACTACTAAGCTTATAAAATAAATTGTAATTACAATTGAAACAAGGGAAAAAGAAATATGAGTTAATATATGTTCGACAGTAAAAAATATAATATCCATTTATTTTTTAAATAAGGTATCGGAATTGAATTCATTATAGGACTTATTGTATCTTTTTTAGAAGAGAATGTGCCGCCACTCGGATTCGAACCGAGATGCTCAAGCACTGCTTCCTAAGAGCAGCGTGTCTACCAATTTCACCATAGCGGCTTACTAAAAATAATAATAAGCTATTATTATTCAAGTGTCGAGATTTAATGCGTTAATTAACTGTTCGGAACTTTTTTTAGTAAATGTCCAAATTAGTGAACTTAATAAACTTAATAGTGAGGTTTGTTCAGGTCTTTTATGCTCTCCATTGTTGTATTTGTAAATAAAAAGTGCTACCTCCTATCTTAGGAAATCATAAAAAAAGATTGTGCGAAAAGGGGAGATGGGGGAAATAAAAACCCCCACCAGATAGAAGGTTTCAAATAGTTTATTTTGAGTATGTTTTATGTTTTATCATTTCCGAGGTGGGGATTTTTATTTCGCAACAAAATATTGCTTTCAGGATTTTTTATACTATATAGAATAGAAGAGTCAAAAAGTTCCATATTACGCTTTACTAGGTATTGCATTAGATAATAAAAATTTCGTAGTCATATTCTACACTAAATTAACATTTGTCCGATTGCTATTATTTGAATCTTTTATTATTTAGGTGTTGGTACAAAAAAACTTTTGGAATTACCAGTAGAAAGGGATTTGCCTAATGAAAAGGCTTTTAACGCTGCCCAATATCCCTTCCTTTTCCACAACCTTTTATGAATACGCTTTTTGGCCAGAGAAGTACGTTTTTTTGGAACTGCCATTCAAAATTTAAAAGGTTTTTCAATAATATCATTGGATGTGAAAGACATCTATTGTTCAAAACTAATTCTTCTTCATTATCTATCTATCCATAGATGATATGCTACTAACCTCATAAAAAAAATCATAGGTATATGAAAATTACAGAAAATATTACTAAGGACAAAAATTTTATAGGTGAAAAGATAGAATTAAGTTACTAAAAAAAAAACAACTTCCATTTCGATCTCAGTTTATTTTAGTTATTTATACCTGGAATCAAAATCATCGACTAATTTACGAACCCAACTTTGACCTAATAAAAATTTTAAATATAAAGTTTCCTATTAATAGGCCCAGTTGAAAGAATATACCTAAATTTTAAAATTTTCATTAGTTAAAAACGAAGTATTCCATTTTCACAAAGAAGTTCTCCATGTTATTTGACCAATTTGCATTTCTTGATTTGAATATTTGAAGTATTGAAAAAACACTGAGAATAATTCAGAATAAAAACTTTTTAGTTATTACCTATCTTAATTTTGTTCTTTTACAATTAGATAGGATCTGGTGAATTAGAAACAATTTTGAAAGAAAAAAATTTTATGGAACATACATATCAATATGCATGGATCATACCTCTCCTTCCACTTCCAGTTCCTATGGGAATAGGACTAGGGCTTATCTTTTTTCCGACGGCAACAAAAAATCTTCGACGTATGTGGTCTTTTCATAGTGTTTTCTTATTAAGTATAGTTATGGTTTTTTCAGCCGACCTATCTATTCAACTAAAAAATAGGAGTTCCATTTCTCAATATATATCGTCTTGGACCATCAATAATGATTTTTCTTTAGAGTTTGGCTATTTGATCGATCCACTTACTTCTATTATGTCAATATTAATCACTACTATCGGAGTTATGGTTCTTATTTATAGTGATAATTATATGTTTCATGATCAAGGATACTTGAGATTTTTTGCTTATATGAGTTTTTTCAATGCATCTATGTTGGGATTAGTTACCAGTTCTAATTTGATCCAAATTTATCTTTTTTGGGAATTAGTTGGAATGTGCTCTTATCTATTAATAGGTTTTTGGTTCACACGACCCCTTGCCGCAAATGCTTGCCAAAAAGCGTTTGTAACTAACCGTATCGGGGATTTTGGTTTATTATTAGGAATTTTAGGTCTTTATTGGATAACAGGTAGTTTCGAATTTCGAGACTTGTTCGAAATATTCAATAACTTAATTTCTACTAATGGGGTCCATTTTTTATTTGGAACTGTATGTGTCTTCCTATTATTTTCTGGTGCAGTTGCTAAATCTGCTCAATTTCCCCTTCATGTATGGTTACCCGATGCTATGGAGGGTCCTACTCCTATTTCAGCTCTTATCCATGCTGCGACTATGGTGGCAGCGGGAATTTTTCTTGTAGCTCGGCTTTTTCCCCTTTTTATAGTTATACCTTACATAATGAATTTCATATCTTTGCTAAGTATAATAACAGTACTATTAGGAGCTACTTTAGCTCTTGCTCAAAACGATATTAAAAGAAGTTTAGCCTATTCTACAATGTCTCAATTGGGGTATATGATGTTAGCTTTAGGTATGGGGTCTTATCGAACAGCTTTGTTTCATTTGATTACTCATGCTTATTCCAAAGCATTGTTGTTT